TATTTCAATCAGAAATAATTCTATCATTGATGTATTTTCAATTCAAGATGAATAGATATATCCCATATCTATTTTATCTCCCCCTTTAATTTTTACAGTGTGATTTGTAATACTGTAACGTTCGATATTCATTCTTTTTTTTTCGTCCTATCTCCTCCTTTTCAAAATGAAACCAGAATAATGTCTCAATCTAATTTTGATTGTATCTTTATCCTTATCTTATTCTTTTCTTAGGACTGATCCGCTATAATGAAATTAACATAATTTACTATCTATAACTGCTTTAGTTAAGCTTTAAGAAAAATTCTATTTATTCTAATTAAAATTTCCAATTGAATTTGATATGATCATATATTATGATTATGATTGATGAAATATTTATTAATAATTTTTTAATATTACTTTATTATATTCTATTTTATAATTATATTCTATTTTATATTTATTATTTTTTTATTTTAATTATTTATAAAAGGAACTTAGCTTAGAACTTCGAACTTCTAGCTATAGAACTCTATTAATTAGTTTAGTTCATATGAAATTAATAGCTAAGATCCGACATTTTCCGGAATTCCTATACAACATTTCTATTTGTTACGCAATTTTTATCTTATGCGAGCCCGCTTAGCTCAGAGGTTAGAGCATCGCATTTGTAATGCGATGGTCATCGGTTCGACTCCGATAGCCGGCTTTTTCTCTATCTATTTTTCCGAGATTGATAATCTCTCCTTTTCTTCAAATAAAATGCTGGATCAGCGATCTATTATGTCGTGGTAACTTGCAATTATTAATAAAAATGGATTAGAGCAATTAGATCTCTACAGAACAAATCATCAAACGGAGCCTCAACTTCCTATATATATATACAAAAAATCTAGATGTTGATACAATTCATTTCATTTTTTTTTGTAGTACTTCATCAGTCGATTTTGCTTTGTTTATCCTTTAGTTCAGTTTAAATTTAGATTTATTGTGTAAAATGAAATTTCAATAAAATAAAAAAAGGAGTCTTTATGTCTCGTTACCGAGGACCTCGTTTTAAAAAAATACGCCGTCTGGGAGCTTTACCAGGACTAACTAGTAAAAGACCTAGATCCGGAAGTGATCTTAAAAACCAATTGCGTTCTGGGAAAAAATCGCAATATCGTATTCGTTTAGAAGAAAAACAGAAATTGCGTTTTCATTATGGTCTGACAGAGCGACAATTACTTAGATATGTACATATCGCTGGAAAAGCCAAAGGGTCAACGGGTCAGGTTTTACTACAACTACTTGAAATGCGTTTGGATAACATCCTCTTTCGATTGGGTATGGCTTCGACCATCCCCGGAGCCAGGCAATTGGTTAACCATAGACATATTTTAGTTAATGGTCGTATAGTGGATATACCAAGTTATCGTTGCAAACCCCGAGATATTATTACTGCGAAGGATAACCAAAGATCAAAAGGTCTGATTCAAAATTATATTGCTTCATCCGCCCATGAGGAATTGCCAAAACATTTGACTATTGACTCATTCCAATATAAAGGATTAGTAAATCAAATAATAGATAGTAAATGGATCGGTTTGCAAATAAATGAGTTGTTAGTCGTAGAATATTATTCTCGTCAGACTTGAACCTAACAAAATTAAGAAAGAAAGGTTCATAGAATTTTGTCCCCTTTTCGCCGAACTAAATAGATCTAAGGGCCTTAATCCATCCGCATTTTTTCACCTATCACAAATGGATCAACAGTAGGATTTTTTTTATTTTTTGCTCTTTCCTATTTTATAAACACAATAATTAGGAATAGAGAATTTCTATCAAATAAGGGTCTTATTGCGGGAATAATGGTTTCAATTGTTATTTGATTTGATACATTGTGGTCGATAACATTGGTGAATTAACAGAAACGGAAAGAGAGGGATTCGAACCCTCGGTAAACAAAAGCCTACATAGCAGTTCCAATGCTACGCCTTGAACCACTCGGCCATCTCTCCTACATAATCTTATTATTGACCAGAAACTGAGTGAATAGCGAGTTATTCATATTACTGCAGTACAGGTACGACCGATCACTAGTTACATAGGAAGAATTCCTTTCCCATTTAATATTTCTCAACAAAAACTTCTCTCATTCATCAGCTACCCCGCGGATCTATTCCAAATTTATGAATCGTCCCATGGATTTTTATATTTCGATTGTATGGCGTGGTGTATACACGTTATGCAAACAGAAGGTATGGTTACTCTACTCTATTTTTTCATGGAATTATTATTCCATTCTTTTTTCTCTTTGGATCATAACCAAATCAAAACTTCTCGAGTTATTAGAATCTGTAGTAAAAAAAGTCCTTGGTTATTTAACTTAGATGAAATAGTAATAGTTCCGCTCATTGGTATACTACAAAAATGGGAATGAAATCAATCTGATTCCAATATCTCATATCTTTCCCAAACAAAAGGGGACAATTTAAGTGGAAAGCCCATATCTATTTAATATCTATTTATTAGAATTAAATTAGTCTGTTTTTATGTTATTTCGTACTGTATAATTCCTTTGCTTTGTTTGTGGGATCATTTTCCCCGAGGGGTAATGAAAAGAATTCTAGAATGGATTGCTAATTATGCCTAGATCTCATATAAATGGAAATTTTATTGATAAGACCTCTTCAATTGTAGCCAATATCTTATTACGAATAATTCCGACAACTTCAGGAGAAAAAAAGGCATTTACCTATTACAGAGATGGTGCGATTTGATTCTTTTTTCTTGTTTTTTTTAGCCCTCACCTCAGTCTTACGAGAAAGAGACGCGGTTCGGTATAGAAAGAACGAAATTCTTGAAATAAACCTACGCTCGGTGAAGGTGAAGTTTGGAGATAGAGCAATTCCTTCTATCGTGTATCCTCGATTGATGCAGCCTCAGATGTTTCAATTGTTGATTTGAGTATTGAGCGAAAGGTTACACCTATGGGTTCTGTATTGCGGGTCAATCCTACACTACATTAGTACCAATAGACGGCATAAGGGAAAAAGCACTACACCTAGGAATCAACAACACAAAAACTTTGTTATAAATTCCCCCTTTCCTTATCGGTATCGGGACTAACAAGAATGGTTGGGACAACAAACATCCATCTCGTTTGTACTTTGGATACCCGTATAACCATCAAAGATCGTTGAAGTGACTAATTCCTGGAAATAGAAGGCGTTGAGAACAAAGAAATTGTTGGAGTTACCATTTATATCTAACACTAATATGATTGGTGTTAAGAAAAAACCTCTTGCGGGAAGGCTGGCTAGAGATTTCTTGTAAAAATACTAGTTCCTTTCAGTTCATAATGAGATGAGAATAGTTCAATTTTTATTCTATGGATTATTCCCCTTAGTACTATGCGCAGAAGGGAGGAGCCGTATGAGATGAAAATCTCATGTACGGTTCTGGAACGGAGATTTTTTGAATAGAATGAACGACCGTAACGGATGTTGGCTCAATCCGAAGGAAATTATGCGGAAGCTTTACAGAATTATTATGAAGCTACGCGACCAGAAATTGATCCCTATGATCGAAGTTATATACTCTATAACATAGGCCTTATACACACAAGCAATGGAGAGCATACAAAGGCTTTGGAATATTATTTCCGGGCACTAGAACGAAACCCATTCTTACCACAAGCTTTTAATAATATGGCCGTGATCTGTCATTACGTGCGACTATCTCCACTATAGAAATAAGGAAAAAAGCAAAGATCAAATTGGCTAGTAAATACTAGAAAAAATGGGCTTTCTACATAATGCATCGTCCAAAGCAACGATTTTTATCAGCTGTAGCAAGGAAAGAGACTTCACGAGAACCAAAATAGGAAGAAAAAAAAATGAGTGCAGCCTATATACTATATTCTATGGATAAAGGATCAAATTGATAGAGAAAGCACCGTAAAGATCAATTAGCGAGCTATTGAGTCGATACAGTTAAGAACTGCTTACTTATGTCATGATATGGGACAAAAGTTAGGAATCAACTTATGTAATAGAGTCGATCCACTAAGGTATTGAGCAGCGGTGTAGCATCAGATCCCAAAGATAGTAAGTTCTTTTTTCTTATGGAAAAAAGTCTTTTTCAAAGATTCTATATGAATTCCATATATGAAACCGAGATAGTTACCTTTCAGAAAATTCTAACGATATTGTGGGGATACCTATGCTTCATTCTTCTGAAGGTGGGAGAAAAGATCAAACTGATTCTGATTATTGATCAAAATTAGGGTTTGAAACTTATGTAATTAACTTCTTCTGGTTAACCCAAGAAAAAATGGGATAGGTTTATGAGAAATCTAATTCAGTTAGCATAGGGTAGATTAGGATAGGACACAAAAAGAATCGATTTTTGAGCCGTATGAGATAGGAAACTCTCAAGTACGGTTCTAAGGGAAGGAACCACCTATTCCGACCGGGGAGAACAGGCCATTCTACAGGGTGATTCTGAAATTGCGGAAGCTTGGTCCGATCAAGCTGCTGAGTATTGGAAACAAGCTATAGCGCTTACTCCAGGTAATTATATTGAAGCACATAATTGGTTGAAAATCACGAAGCGCTTCGAATAAAACCACTCTCTTTTTTAATGAATTTTTTAAAAATAGGTTTGGTTGTTGGATCCATCAATCAAATAAAATAGATCGTTCCTATGAGAAGATCTAATCAAGAATTTCATTATATCTCTTCCTTCTGCATTATATTTTGTACGGTATCTCATAGGGATAAACGATATGGATACAGTATAGAATAGAACTAATAAAGTAAAGCTAATAAAAAATACTAAATATAGATAAGATATCAGAATGATTTTATCTTATTAATTCTAATGAATGATCTTGTGATTTGTAATAAAGTAATGTGATTTGTAATAAAGTAATAAGATATTATGTTCCATGTAAGTAGATCCATATAGGTACTTATACCTTCATTCAGATATAAATACACTAGGTTTAGGTTGCGCAAAAAAATAGTTTTTTC